TACTCCGATAGATTGTTACCGTATATTGATTAGAATACAAAACCTTTCATTTCATTTTATGGAAAGGTTTTGTATTCTTCAAATATTTGTTGTTATTCCTCATCCTTTTTCCCATTCCATTATTTATGGAATGGATATATGTGCAGTTCCTCTGCATCCAGCAGGAATTGAACCCGCGAGTTCGCCAATTATGAGTTGGGTGCTTTAACCATTCAGCCATGGATGCTGGATAAAGATCATAAACATACTCATTAATATGGAGTATAGACTCGGATCTGAAATTGGGTAGTTCGGGACCCACATTCTCTCATATTTGATTCATGTCAAGTATTATCAATAGACATTTGACAGAGGTCCACGACCGAACAACTTGTTCGAGAGTTGGTTGGGAGTTAGTCGTTGATCTTGCTTTGATCCCCTGTCAGACCGACCCACATACAAACGTGAGTTCGTTGACCTAGAAGAAATGACCATAGATAGAGACAATTGGTTTGTTTTTCCAGGGCGGACGTAGCCAAGTGGACCAAGGCAGTGGATTGTGAATCCACCACACGCGGGTTCAATCCCCGTCGTTCGCCCATAAAATAAGAGAAAAAAAAGAATCCGATTCTTTTTTATTTTCATATTTCAGTGAAAAAATTCTATCTATGTGGTAGAATATCTATCTATGTAGTAGAATACTATTCTATGTGGTAGAATATCTATCTATGCGGTATATTTCATTTCTATCTATCCATGTTGTATAATAGTATTGGTTGGTTTACATGAGCTTTCAATTATATTAAAATCAAATAGTCTATTTATTGGGATGAAAAAAGAAGGGGAGGGTAAAAAATGAAAAAAAGAAGATCCTGGATAGTGAAATTGGAGGAGATACAAAGCTATCAATTTCTATGCAATCCATGGACCAAATCCAATTTGGTGAGATTGTTAATTCAAATCCTTTCCCATCGGGAGCGCCTTATAAAGCTCTTTGACCTTAGGATTGTCAGTACGTTACTTTTACGCGATCTACGTAAAAGTAACCCATATTTTTTGATCAAAGGTGTAGTAGTACTTACATTATCGGTCCTTATATATCAATTCAATCATAAAAGTAGTATGATTGATAGAAAAAATTTCTATTCGATGAAACTCTTTCCTATACATATAAACTTGATGAAACTTGGAAATGAAAAAGAAGAATATTTAAACCCTTTCACTAAAAATTGGTTTCTATTTCCACATCTTTTCCTTTCTTTCCAATTGAAAAGATCTTACAATCGATCCATAGAGCATTCCAATCCCATTAGTTTCAATTCAGGATATGACAGGAACATGAACAAGAAGGATGAGATAATCTCGGAAAATAAAGGACTGAGCGAAACTCATTCAGAGAAGGATGGGAAAGATATCAATTCGAAGATCGATTCGACTCTCAATTCAACCGAAAATGGGTATTGGGAACCTGAAAAAGATCTTTGCGAAGATCCATTCACAAGAGATAAAACGGAGATTGAACAACGAAGAGAAAGATCAATTCTTTGGGATCTTTTTCCTATTGAAAAAGAACAAAAAAAAATAGAATTTTATTTGTCCTCAAAGTGTTTATCAGAATATTCTCCAATCTCTTGGGCAACAGAAGATAAAAGATATATGGAAGATAATTCCTTTCCAAAGAAAAGGAAAAGATTCATTGATAATTTTACAAAATCAATTCGTTATTCTTTTTTTTACATATTGCCAATAGATGAACCGTCTATGGGTGGCCCTAGTGCTACTAAGAAGACCATTGAAGATTTTCACTTATTAAAAAGGTTATTGAAAAGACAACAAGATGTTTTTTTCCAAGATTTCAGGGATTCAAAATCCAATTTATTAATGAATAGGATAGTTGATCTATGGAAGATCAAAACATATTTTGAAATTGAAAATCCTTCCTCGAATGGTACTATTTCATCAGATCCCGGATGTAATATTCTTAGAAAGCCAAGTTATATGAACCGATCCGATTGTATTCGATCTATAAAGCGGAATTTGCCTCTGCCTTGGAATCAATCTTCTGCATTCTGTGATCAAAGCAAAGGAAAGTACATATTGCACAACAATTTTAGATCGAAAACGAAAAAAATCGTTCTTAAAATAACAGATCAATTCATTCTATCAATAACTAAGCCTAGTCGGGTTCATTATAAAAATTCCCTTGATATTGATCATCACATGAATACATTATATGAAATCAACAAGAATGGATCATTGAGATTGAATTGGATCTTCAACCACAGAGATAAATTGAAGAATAAATCTTTATGGGTCTTACTCAATATTACTGGTAAAGAAGATGAATATTTAGATCAAATAATCAACAAAGAATTTAGCCAAATCGATTTAAAAAATTGCTTGGAGATAGGAACCCCTCTTAACAATTATAGAAATGAAGCTTTGAATTGGTATGAATCGATTCGATATAAGATTGTCGGATATTCGGAAAATGCATTCAATATATTCTATTTTATAAATAGGTTCAGCCGCAATTTAAAGGATCAAATTCGAACAAATTGGATAGAAAATGAAAGTTTTAATAATGTAACGAAAGATACAATTGGCCGGCATTCATCAAATTGGAGAAAAAGTCAGAGAGAATGGTTCAAGCATTCTATTATTCGAACGGATAAACATATCCATCGGAATTTGAATGTGTACAAATGGTCCAATCAGACCGAATACTTTATGAAATATTTGAAACATATTTTTTCTAAACAAAACTATTTTCAAATAGTTTTCGATTCAATTGGTTGGTCTGTAAATCCCAACAAAGATTATTTCAAGTTTTCTTCCCCGTTTTCTCACCTCTTTAAAAGTACTGTGAAGAAATTAAATTCGAAGTTCGATATCAGTTCGAAGTTAAATTCTAAGTTCAATATTTTCATTTCAATTTTGGATTTTCGCTTTCATGAGCTCGAAAGTCTTAATTATAAACTATTAAATAAGTTGTTGGAACCAATTGGTAATCTTATCGTTCATTTAAAAAAATTAAAACCTTTTCTTTTTCTTTTAGATGACCATAATCTTTCACAAAGATCAAATTTATTGATCGATGAAGGAACAATTGCACCATTTATTCCGAATGAGATACCGATTAATCCATTGATTACTGACTTATTCGATAATGAAAAGAATCGCATGGAATCATTCGATAACACTTATTTTTCAACGATATCCGACAATCGAGACAATTGGTTGAATTCCGTGAAACTATCTGATCAGAGCTCATTGAGAGCTTCTTTTCACAGAGCAAATACGCTCCAATTTTTTGATTATTTGCATAATCCTTGGTCAAATTATAGGAAGAGATTACCTTCTTATATGGAAAGGATTCATATCAAAAGGAAGAATCTTACATATGGACAATTATTCAATCTTTTGTCCATCCACACCAATCTCTCTTCTTTGCCCATTGGTGACATAGGACCCATTAACTTAGAGAAAGAGCCTATTTCATTCATCCAGTCACAAGTATCTAACATATTCTTATCTAAATATTTACAACGAAAACGAAGTGGTGACCAAACGTTTGTATTAATCTATGACTTGTACAGATCCTTCAATTTACTAACTCGATTGAATCCATTCGTTCGTGACAAGATATATCTTTCCTCGATCGAAGAGATTTCTACAACGCCTTTAACAACAAAACAAATAGTTAATTTGGATCAAACTTTTTGCCAGCTTTTTTTCAATAGATCCGATTCAGAAGAAAACAACCTCGATCAATACCTTAAAAAGGGTTTCAGTTCAAACATGGATCTTATTCAAACTCGATCTTATAAAGAGGATTTACTATCCGAAATCTTTCCCAATAAGAACCAGGAAATGCTTCATCATATTCAAGATTGGTTTGTAACCGAAAGTTCCAAAAACATAATTGGAAACAAAGGCATAGATGAGAGGAGTACCCTTTCTAATTCATCTAAAGAGGAACGGAAAATTATACCATTACCGCGTTTTAATGAACGTTTTAAGAAACAGGAAATTTATAGGATCTCTCGAATAGATAGTATTTTTTCAAAATGGGATTTGTTAAAAACCTATATGCCATGGTTTTTTACTCCTGCATGGTCTAAATATCTTGAAAATATACTTTTAGATGCTCTTCCGGAGATATTGCTACATGGCAGTAATCAATTTGTATCTATTAAGCGATATATTAAGCATAATATTAAGCATAATATTAAGCATAATATATCGCTTAAATTGAATATCTTGTGGGAACTTTCTCATCCATTATGGGAACCTATACAATGGAAATTGAGAACGAATCTTTTGAAATTGAGTTTTAGATTTAGAACGAATCTTCTTAATAAGTTTTTGTTTCTAACGAATCCTTTTAATCATTTTTTGTCTTCCTGCGAGGATTGTTTCATAGAGGAAACTAATGATCGAGAGAAGTCATTCATATGGGTACATCTGAGATTACTAAATGTTCGGGGGTATGAATATGGGATTGTTATCCCTTTTTTCGTACTTGGGTATTTCGTTCTTCAATATTTTCAAGTGATTTCCTTAGCCTTTATCAAATTAAAGATAGAATTTGAACTAATCAAGTATTTAAAGGATCCGTCATACGTGATCGAGTTTCAAAAACTAATGGCTCATTCCGTTGATAACACATCCAGCTCTTCTTCTATGAAGAAGAAGATGAAGAATAGAAAGCTTGATTCGCCTATAACTATAACTAGAATAAGAGAGTTGAGCAGATTGTGTTCTAGCATGGATATCTCCGAAAGAGAGATAGAATTACTAGTTCAATTTCTAATGACGGGAAAAAACATTTCTCAATTTGAATCGAATTTGACTTACAGTCATAATTTATTCAAGAATGAATTTGGTTATCAAGTCACTGGACAGCCGGGACTTATTAACTTACGATATTTGGCCTACACTTATCAAAAAGATCTAATGAATTACGAGTTCGATCAAATTTGTTTAGCAGAAAGATCGGTATTCCTTGCCTTTTGTCAGAAGATTACCTCTTCACAAATATTGTGTCCAACCAACTCCATATTTCATGGAAGCCCTTTCTCACTCCACACAGGATCATTACTTTCCAAAGGGATTTTATTGATAGGTCCTATGGGAACTGGCCGATCCTATTTGGTAAAAGGTCTAGCAGCAGACTCTTATGTTCCTTTAATAAGAATATCTCTGAACAAGTTATTGTATAGTGAATATTTAAATTACCCTGATACTAAAAGTATTGATCCTGATTTTGAGAATTCGGTGAAAGAAAAAATGGAACAATTCGATCTTACCTTCGAATTGGCGAAAAGAATGTCTCCTTGCATAATATGGATTCCAAACATTCATGAACTGAATGTCCTTGATTCAGACTTCAATTCCTTTTTCCTCGGTTTATTAGTGAACCATATCTCTAGAGATGATGAGAAAGATTCGATTAGAAATATTCTTGTTATTGCTTCGACTCATATCCCCAAAAAAGTGGATCCAGCTCTAATAGCTCCAAATCGATTAGATAGATCGATCAATATTCGAATGCTTGTTATCCCACAACGACAAAGGGAATTTCCCATTCTTTTACGTAGCAAAGGGTTCTACTCGGAAAAAGAGTTGTCCTGTACCGATGAATTTGGATCTAAAACCATAGGTTCTGATGCACGAGATCTAGCAGCACTTGCCAATGAAGCCTTATCAATTAGTATTACCCGAAAGAAATCAGTTATAGACACTAATACAATTCGATCAGCTTTTTATAGGCAAACTTGGATTTTGCAATCTATAGATAATCAGGTTGGATTCGGTCAAAATGACGAAAGAATTCTCTACAAGATAGGAAAGGCTGTTATACAAAATACACTTAGAAGAAATTCTCCCATGAATCCTCTATCTACAAAAAAGGAATTATGGAAGAAAAGGTTTTCTTATTTGTCCGAATGGTATTTAGAACCTTCGATTGCCGAAACAACTATGAAGGAATTGACCATACTCCCCCATATTTTGGGTTGCTTGGCCGGATCAGCGGCTCGAGATTCGTGGTCTATATCGGAACGAAATAGAGAGAATTGGATTTCTCTTGATAGATTCGCTGAGCATGATTTCAATCTAGCTTCTAGTCTTTTAGAAAGTCTTCTGGTGGAGTTTCCATGGTTAGGAATATGTCGGGGTAAGTCCGATAAGGATCAAATCACATTTTCTCCTCAGCCCAAAACAATAAATAATCTAGATATTATACGATTTCTGAAAGAATATGAATTGAAGTTTCTACAAAAAACTCTCGACGCAACACTAATGGATAGGGATATGGATGAAGAATTAATTGATAACATTGTTTGGGCTCCTAGGATTTGGCGTCTTAGTTTTCTTCGCAGTAATCGATTCGATCGTACAAAAAGAACCAATGAATTGAGATCTTCGTATCAGTTCGGATCGTTTAAACAAGGGCAGATGGGAAGATCTCAATTTTCTATACAATATCCGAATCCGATGCAATATAGAGCCTCTAAGAAACCAATGTTCTTTCTAGGAAGACGATTTCTTTGGGATCCGTTCCTATTTCAAGAGCAGCGCCTTGTTTTTTCACGCCGAGAATTTTTCGCAAATGAAGAACTGCTGAAAAGGCTCTATATTACTTATGGTTCAATGAGAAGAATAGAAAAACCCGGTTTTTTCCCTAAAAAAAGTTTCCAAGGTGCTTTTCGTAGATATAATTCAAAATCCATGACCGGATTGGTCATGAATTCGTGGAAACAATTGTCTCTTGTAGAAAAGGAACATATCGAGGATTTCAAACGCATTCAAGCAATCGGTATCCGATTGGAACGTATGCAGCCATATTCTCCTCTATTTACATATCAACGTTGGTTGATCGAAAATCCGGGAGAAAGGGTTGACCGCTTCGAATTGTTAATTCATCGCCAAAGATGGCTCGGAACCAATAGTTTATTATCTAATGAATCTTTTCTTTATAATACTCTATTCGAGAGTTATCAATATTTATCAAATCTGTTCCTATCTAACAGAATGCTATTGGATCGAATGACAAAGACATTGTTGGAGAAGAAATGGCTTTTTCCTAATGAAATTGAACACTCAATTAATACAACAGGATCAAGATTTCACATCAACCAATTTGTAACCATCGATAAAAAAGCAATGGAAGGAATATGGAATTAAGTAAAACAAAATTGACCGGGCAGGAAACCAATGAGAGGTTCTAGCTTCAATTTCAGATCCTATAATGAATCCTTTCCTAGTATTATCAAAGATAAGTATGTTGGAGGAAAAAAAAGACTTGATATCTTTTTAATGTGAAGATAGGTTCCTCAATCCGAGATCTCGACCATGTAAGAGTAAGCATAGTAAAGACAAGCCAATTCTCTTTAACCTAATGAGATATTATCTACTAACCTATGCTTACTCCTTATCTCCTCGATTTCGGTTCTAGGCATTCTCTCTTCTCACACTATTCGGAGGAGAGGAAAGGATCCTTCATCATAGAGTTACAGGATCCGGATATAGTTGTGGAGGTTCGGTCACAACTCCCGGATTTTGCAAGATTTTGAGAGGAGTATATGGTCAATCATTCATGGTCAATAAAAATTATTTGAAATCTTTGTCCTTAATGAAATATACCTCATAATACAAGGCCGGACCATTTCGGAAGGGATTCCTCATTAGATAGAGAAGATCGCCAAGACAAGATACTTCCTGTGATCCGTTGTCCTGTTCTAATAGCTTAAACTTGTAGGTAATTGTCGGAATACCTCGTATCTGTTGATACGAGGGGAATCTATCCCATCTCAGTCTATTGAGAGAATATAATTCGATATTTGCCATTGAATTGCTCATTCAATAAGCATGAGAAATATTATGCCTTGAAGAGGACTCGAACCTCCACGCTCTTAAGCACGAGATTTTGAGTCTCGCGTGTCTACCATTTCACCATCAAGGCATCCCAAAAGTGAATCCTATTCCATGAATAGGATATATATCTATTATATATATCATGATATGTTTAATTAATAGATATAGCGTATTGGAATATTGATATCGATCGGTCATATAGGTTCATAAAATATATAATCCAATTTTTTATTTTTATTTTTATTGATATTTAATATACATCAAGAAGATGACTGAACATCTTTTCTTTTTCAATTAAATAGAAGCCATTAAGAACGAACATCAAAAAAAGAACGAACATCAAAAATTCGATTCGAGTGGCTGTAGCAGCTATTTCCGGAGCGAAAGAAAAGCAACGACTGGAATGGGAGGGAGAGTTTTTTCGAAAAGAGGATCCCTCACTCCTTTCTCTCATTCAGAACCGTGCATGGGACTCGAATCTCGCACGGCTCCTAAGTGATAAAGAAATAATAACATAATAATCTGATTCTTTTTTTATTACTTTCCTCGCGTATGTATAAGACCAAATCTTTGAAAGAAATAGAAAGTATTACCAATCCTTCTTACAAAATATCTTTGTTAATTAGTTTTTTTTGACCTTGCTTTACCTTAATTGTTCTTTTGACAAAAAAATATTGCAAAAAACTTTTTTTTTTAGTAAAAGCGATTGATGTCTTGACCCGAGTGGGAGGTAGGGGTTAAAGTCCTTTTATTTCTCTTTTCTACATTTCCATAAAGTTTTGAGAGATAGAAACATCTCTAAAAAAAAAAGAGAGATATCTCACTCTATTTTATTATTGGGGTAATAATTTGTAATTTGTAGAACGAATTGCACTCCTTCATATACGTCAGGGGTCCTTGCATGAAAAGGGACTGGGGAAAGCTCGGATACAATTCCTACAGTTATGGATATAAGCGAAATCCAAATTGATAGAGAGTTATACATTTCTTTGTATATCCATGAGACCATTTACTATTTCTTAAAGCTAAATATCTCCCCCGGATAGACCATATAGCCAAGAAAGACCATAGACCAAAATGGAAGAACTTGCCTCACCCATAAGTAAATATTTCATAGTAGCCTCATTGGATTGAGGCGTACATCTCTCCGGGTATATAAATATAATAGATAATAAAGATAAGAAAATGAACTGAAACATTCTAAAGCTATGAGGCTGAATCATTAGCACCACGTAAAAAAATTTCTCCTAGAGCAGCTGTTAATACGAAAAAAAGAAACTCTGTTATAGTCATTTCTTTTCTGTACATTGAATGTACTCCACGGATAGAGGAACACATAGGGTTGAACGTAATAAATTGATGAATAAAAATATTTCGTTGAATTTGTTCGTTCGAAAATGACCCAAAGAGCTGATCATAGGTTCTTCTCTCCATCGAAATGATAAGACCACTATGCTCATTACTAAACTTGTTAAAGAGATGAAATAGGACCAAGCTATATCTTCTTTCTTGATCAGGGATTAAATCGATAATGAAGAATTAGGCCGAGAATCAGGATACATTCTGGCCGGGGAAAGAGAACTTACATGGGAGAAAAGCAAATTAAACTCTTTCAAATCATCTCAGGGTATAACTGAAAATGAAGTTTTCACTTTGTACATGCCAGATCATGAATTAGTAATTTCTTTCAATCTCCGAAAGAGTAGAAATAGTTTCCAACTTCCAATTTTCGGAATAGGAGATTTACATAATTATCATGAATAGGAATCGAATATTCCTCCATAATCTATCTCCTTATTCCTTAAGCAAGCCTTCCCAACAGGATATGTAGATCCACTCACTATATAGATAGGTAGATCTCGATCTTGTTTATGGATTAACGGAAATGTGCAAAAGCTCTATTGGCCTCTGCCATTCTATGAGTCTCTTCCTTTTTGCGTATAGCATTGCCATTCCCTCTGGCAGCATCCATTAATTCGTGACTCAATTTGAAATCCATATTTCGACCCGGACGTTTTCGAGATGCCCCTAATAACCAACGAATGGCAAGTACTTTTCCTTGTGTAGATCTTATCTCAATGGGAACTCGATAAGTTGATCCACCCACACGTCTTGCTTTTACTGTTACATTGGGAGTTACTCTACGTATTGCTTGGCGTAGAACAGATAGTGGATTTTTCTCCGTCTTTTTTTGAATATTTTTGATGGATCGATAAAGAATTCGATAAGCCAATGATTTTTTCCCGTTTTTCAGAATACGGTTAACCACCATGTTAACTAATCGATTATGATAAATAGGATCGGATTTTGCAGTTTTTTTTTCTGCAGTACTTCGTCGTGACATGAGTGTGAAAAAGGTTCAAGAATCTATTTCATAAAGGCTAAAAATAAATCATTTATTTTGGCTTTTTGACTCCATATTGTAGGGTAGATCTCTAAAGGTATAAAAGATCTCCCTCCAAACCGTACATACGACTTTCGTCGAATACGGCTTTCCACATGATTATATCTGCATAGATGAGATCTATTTTTTATGCATATAATTCTGTTTACTCACTCTCGATTGAGTATCCGTTCCCTTTCTTTTGCTATGATTGGAAATCTTGTATTTCACATATCTATACGATTAAGTCCTTAGGTTCACAAAGTGGATAAAAAAAGTGTTTCAAATCATTGCTATTTGACTCGAACCTGTTCTAAAAAGGTCAAGGTATTTTGATTTTCTGTTGAAACAATCAGGGAAAACTTCGAAAATGATTTCGATATTGAACCTTGGACAGATAATAGTTCCGAATCTCCTTAAAAATAAGATCGTTTTCTTTTTTACGGTAGCCTGCTCTAGTCCCCTTACAAAACGTTCGTTATTAGGTTAGCCATATACTTCACATGTTCCTAGCAATTCACATGGCATCATCATGAAATGATACAAGTCTTAGATAAGTAAGAATATACAACGCACTAGAACGCCCTTGTTGACGATCTTTTACTCCGGCAGCATCTAGGGTTCCTCGAACAATGTGATATCTCACACCGGGTAAATCTTTAACCCTTCCTCCTCTTACTAATACTACAGAATGTTCTTGTAAATTATGGTCAATACCAGGTATATAAGCAGTGATTTCAAATCCAGAGGTTAATCGTACTCTGGCAACTTTACGTAAAGCAGAGTTTGGTTTTTTGGGGGTGATAGTGGAAAAGTTGACAGATAAGTTGTCTTCACTGTCACTCTACAAAACCGTACATGAGATTTGCACCTCATACGGCTTCTCGTTCAATTCTTTCAAAGTAGGATAAATTGGATTATTTTCGTTGTTCGATAATTTTCATATTCCCTTCCTTAACTAATTAAGTCAAAAACGTTTTTGTATTCCAACCAAACACTAATGAATCAAATTTTTTCCGGTCAAAAAGATTATGAAAAAATCTTCAGGATTTCCTCTTCCTTCTCTATTCCTATCCTATAAGTATAGCGTCTGAAGACTATTTTGTATGAATCGATATTCATACATGCTAATTCCTTCTTGATATCTCGATGTATCATTCCTCCAAATAACAGGTTCGAAATTGACGGGTTAATGTGAGCTTATCCATGTGGTTATACACTGTTCGAATTCGAACAGGAATCAATTTGATGAAAAATCTTGGCTTTCGTGCTTTGGTTGGGGTTGCCCAAGATCATTTCGATGACCTATGTTTAAGGGATATCTATATCTATATGATATATGATCTGGTCGACTGCGTAAGGCTTGGGAATAGCAATCGATATGGCCAGGGAAAGTATACAGAAAAGAAAGTTCTTTCTGATCTGATAAGTCAGTGATCCGGCTCGGTGAGTCCTTTCTCCTATCTCCTATGATAAACTGATGAACTGCTGGCATCAGTCCTATTTCTGTGAACCGGTGGAAAAGTGAGGGTTCAGCGGGAAGAGGATTGTACCACGAGAGAGCGAAGAGGTCAACCTGTTCCGAAGAGACAACATGGATTTTGGAAATGTAGTTGTACTCTCACATCGATCCAGATCAAGAAGTATTTCCATCCATGGAGGTAAATATTTGTCTGCTAGGCGAGAGGATAGTGATGCTAGTTACAAATTATGTTCCGGTAGGACTTCAATGTATTTACATGAAGTAGTTAACGGTTGCATAGGGTCTTCTCTTTTCTATTATGTAATGATGGATCCTGTATGTGCGTGTTCCTGAGAAAAGGAATTTGTTCATTTTCGGGTGGAAACACATCGGAACTTTTGAATGCAAAAATATATAAAAGTAGCTCTGATTTTTCAAAATAGTAAATACTATTTTCGATAGGATTCACTCAGAATAGTATCCAATCTTTCTCATTCTTTCTTTTCGTAGTAGTGTGAAAAGAAGGTCTGGCTTCAAGTTGTTCGAAATAAAATAGTGGAATAGTGGTGGTGAGTCTCTCAACCCTTTGGTAAGTTATTATTAATCAGTGAGTTTTCCTTCCAGATGAGGGTAGGGAAGGGAAGGGATATAACTCAGTGGTAGAGTATCACCTTGACGTGGTGGAAGTCATCAGTTCGATCCTGATTATCCCTAAACCTAATGTTAGCCTTTCCATCAAACAAATTTTTATTTTTTCTCTTATAGTTTTCTTCACTCCAGAGGCTCATGTCATTTACACGAGCTTTTTCATGGTAATTCTATTTTTTTCCCTTTTATTGGGGTAAAGAAGAAATGAAATGACCAAAATAGAGCTGGATATTTCAATTGGAAGATATGCAAATTGTCATAATGAACAAAAAGGGTTTCTGTTCATTTCATTCAATATTGATATTTATATCATATATTAGTAGTGAGTCGAGTGATTGGCATGAGCTTTCAATTATATTCAAATCAATATGATATGATATAGTCTATTTATTGGGATGAAAAAAAAAGAAGGGGAGGGTAAAAAATGAAAAAAAAAGAAGATCCTGGATAGTGAAATTGGAGGAGATACAAAGCTATCAATTTCTATGCAATCCATGGACCAAATCCAATTTGGTGAGATTGTTAATTCAAATCCTTTCCCATCGGGAGTGCCTTATAAAGCTCTTTGACCTTAGAATTGTCAGTACGTTACTTTTACGCAATCTACGTAAAAGCAATCCATATTTTTTGATCAAAGGTGTAGTAGTACTTACATTAGCAGCACAGAAAATACTCGAAAATCGCGTCTAATTAATAAAAAATATTATTCTGAAAGAACAGATTACTATGGTATATTGATGACTAGGCCTAGTTATAATCTATTCAACTCTCATACGGATTATCATCTGAAGATCAAGATAATGGATTATTTTGCTCTAAAGATAACAAAATCTAGTTAGGTAAACGAAAGAAAGATATTTTTCGATATCGATTGTTATATGAATATATTCTATAAAATGGATGAAAATATATCATGGAAATTGACCTTGAAATTTCAATTGGTAGATTCCATTATTATTTCTTTTCCGTTTTTGTCGAGAGAATGGATTGATTCAATTTGCAGCAGATTCCGATAAAGAACGGAGTTCTCTACGATAGAAATGAATAAATTCAATAAATAAGATGTCTTTCACATCACAATATATGAATTAAACCCATTGTTCATTATGGCAGTTCCGAAAAAGCGTACTTCTAGATCTAGGAAAAGAATTCGTAAAAATGTTTGGAAGGGAAAAGCATATCGGGCCGCAATAAAAGCTTTTTCTTTAGCTAAGTCTATCTCCACTGGTCATTCAAAAAGCTTTTATTGCATAGCCAATGATGATTCCTACGGATCATCAAAATAAATTGATGTCAATTTTTATTTGGATGATCCGTAGCACAACACGAGGGAATATATGACACCACCTTCCAGGACCCTGGAGAATAGTGATGCGAAATAAATCATTTTCTTCGGGTACTCCCAAGGGTGGTCGTACGAAAAGGACACGGTCATTAATTAGTTCCACCACTCCAGTACTTCCCTTCAGCTAATCTGGAGAAATGGGGAATTTATCAATCATCTAGAAAGGGATTAGAGTTCATCATTTTTTGTAAGGATCCACTTCAGCATTACCATTATGCTACATTTCCGGTAGCTCAACCTTATAAACATCCCAATCCATCCATTCCGATCCGAAACTAGGATCGAAACGATTTCTTATTTTTGAGAAATAATGGCACAGAACCTACGAAATAATGCATAGGGATTTTATTCTTTTATTATGGAATCGCGCTCGTGCATTTCGTAATAGATGCAGGTTATTGCTCTATGGCGAATAATTACTAGTTTGTAGTTCCAGATATCTTTATTCATCCTTCTTCTGCTTCTGCTCCTCCCAATGATTCATCTCTGGACCCAGTCTTTCCCTCCTTTCTTTCCCTCCTTTATGGTTGGATAGAAAAAAATCCTTTAGGAGAACTCAAAGTCATCATCTTTCTTTGTATTTCTACCATTTATAATGCATAATGCCCAAATTGTGGCAGAGATACATAAAAAAAGTTGACCAAAAAATAGGTGCGTAATCTAATGCAACTTTTTATTCTATTAATTAAATCCCTTTCTACGTCTCAGTAACTCAAAATAGGATCAATTCTTTCATTAGCAGCCTTTATATAGTAATATTAGCCCGTATGTAATATTATTGCGAGCTATATATTTGGATGTCTCCCCTAAAATTTGAAAGTCCAACAAAATATTGGAGAATGATCATACGGGAGATCATGGATCAGAAACATAGTTTCGTTCTAGATATGTATCTAATAAAACCATCCAATCAAAAAGATTGGAAAGTGATGATATAACCATGTATCTCTCTTTATTGTTTGGAATCTAGCTGCTCCGATTCTTCCCATCGTGAGCGAAAATTGACAGATATTCCTTGTCCGATAACGCTACTATTTCCTTATTCTCTTTCGGAGCAGCGGGATTTGAACCCACGACCTCCATCACCCCAAGATGGCACGCTACCAAGCTGCGCTATGCTCCGTTATAACCATCAACAAACCAAAATCAAATTGGTTCAAATGTCAATGCCCGAACTTATATTTTCTTTGGACATATGTTATATTCACAAATTACTCCTTCTGCTAGACACGTTCCATAACATTGACGATCTGGTGTAAATAAGCTAGTATGGTCTCTACGAAGCCGCCATGGTGAAATTGGTAGACACGCTGCTCTTAGGAAGCAGTGCGAGAGCATCTCGGTTCAAATCCGAGTGGCGGCATTTTTTCAGGAAGATCCCATCAATCACTTCTTCCTATGTAGCAATATCTGTTGAATCTATTTCGATTGTTATAAATCGATCCTATCTTTTCATCATAGATCTCATTCGGATTCGGAAAAAAAATGAATAAATGGGTTTATTATGATATTCATAACTTTAGAACATATATTGGCTCATATCTCTTTTTCTCTCATTTTGGTTGTCACTCTCATTTATTGGGGAACCTTAGTTTATAAAATTGAAGGACTAAGTAGTTCGGGAGGAAAGGGCATGATAGTTACTTTTCTTTGTACAACGGGATTATTAATTACTCGTTGGCTTTATTCGGGACATTTACCGTTGAGTAATTTGTACGAATCATTCATGTTCCTTTCCTGGAGTTCATCCGTGCTCCATATAGTTCTAGAAGTACGGAGCCGAGATGATCGGTGGTTAGGTGCAATAACCGCGCCAAGTGCTATGTTAACTCACGGTTTTGCTACTTTAGGTCTTCCGGAGGAAATGCAACGATCCGGAATGTTGGTACCCGCGCTACAATCTCATTGGTCAATGATGCATGTAAGTATGATATTGTTCAGCTATGCAACCCTTTTATGCGGATCCCTAGCATCAATAGCTCTTCTAGTGATTATGTCCGGAGTAAATAGACAGGTTCTTCTCGGTGCGATGGACAATTTCTCTTTCCGATCCATTCTTCCCAATGAAAATTTTTATTCACATGAAAAACAAAAAAGTGATTTGAAATACACTTTTTCTTTTTCATCAACGAATTATCGTAAATGTAAATTGATTAAACAATTAGATCATTGGAGTTATCGTGCGATTGGTCTTGGTTTTTCTCTTTCAACCATAGGTACTCTTTCTGGAGCAATATGGGCCAATGAAGCATGGGGATCTTATTGGAGCTGGGATCCAAAAGAAACTTGGGCATTAATTACTTGGACCATATTCGCAATTTATCTGCATACTAGAATGAATAAGGGTTGGCAGGGTGAGGAACCGGCAATTGTGGCTTCTTTAGGATTTTTTATAGTTTGGATCCGTTATTTGGGGGTCGATCTCTTAGGAATAGGATTACACAGCTATGGATGGTTGATCTAACATAGAACCATAAATGGACCGAATTCCCGGAGGGAAAAAAGGATAGATTCGATCCAGTTTCTTTATGTAATTAATAAGTAACATCAATAACTGGTCCAAGTTATTTCAAGTAGTGATTCCATCATTCTATAATCAATCTTTGAAATAACTTGAACTATATTAGATAAAAATAAAAGAGTTTGCTCCATTAATCTCTCAAAAGAAAAAAAAAAAAAAGAGAATTGGATCCATTAATTATATTATATAGCTAACAATCCATCTGGAAAGTACAAAAAGAATTTTTTGCCATTCATTTCATGGATGGAAGGAAGGATCGAGATGAACTAACTTCTACCCCATCCCATCATCCGATAGAAAGAAAGAGAACTGGATCGGGATAAGCACCAATACCTATTATGGGTAGAAAGAGACAGATCAATAAAAAAAAATAAAAAAAATATCTTGGTCCAGAATCCGTTTGAACCGCTCCTATCATTACCAACCACAGCGAAAATAAAAATAAAATGAGCATGAGGTAGCAATTCCATGTTCGGATTAACCCATATCATTTTCAATGGAACTCCGGTTACTGAAGCATAAATGTACTATACCCATGAGTATCAGGTAACCAGGTATGTAAGGGAAAAATTGGCAATTTGATTGCATAAGCGATGAAGAACCCTAAATACAATTTTATTTATAGTATTACGGGATAATATTTATTATCCAATATTCCTGAACCTAATGTTGGTCCATAAGATCCCTGAGACCCATACTTAAAGCTCGCTCCAATTAGGGGAAAAATAGAACCATCCGCAGTGTAAAAAATGAACTTTGTGGCCAAATATAAACGTCTTCCCTCCCCCCTTCCGCACGGGAAGTGGGTGAAGGGACATTGCAGTTCCCGCATAGTAAAGAAAAGTATAGTATCTCGAGAAGCAAATGATCCTAATTGGTCACCTTACATCGCTAATATCAATTAGTAAATTAAACGATCGAGGATTTTGAGTAACTGGCCAAGCAACTGAAATCGCCAAAGTGGTAACAAATCCCGTCAAATAGGTCCAATGGAAAGTCCGTCAATTCCCAGTCTCCAATGAAAATAAATAAGATCTATCCAGTTAGAATCTTTCTTTCTTTTTTTTTTTCATTTTATCAATTAATTATCGAATCGGAAATGGTAACGAAATATATAGGTAAGGAGTTCTAGTAAACAAATACCTAGAGTATACCATTGAATCAGCTCATTCCCTCCCTCTATGGGTGGAGAAATAATGGGATTAAGGAATCTGCAGATATGGGCGAACTAACAAATATTGTTGACCGAGCTAAGGTAATTCGCTCATTATAGAAATAGAAGACACTTTCCATCTCTCTCTATAAAAACCCATACTTGATCCAAGATCTCGAGTATGGGTTTTTATCCGTGGAGAAAAAAAAAAAGAATGAAAAAGGGATTTAACCTTTTTTATTGTGCATATTGATCAGTAAGCTAGACCCATACTGCGAGTTGTCTCATGCCATAAATAAACACGTACACTCAAGAAATCTGTTGGACAAGCGGATTCGCACCGCTTACAACCTACGCAGTCTTCTGTTCTTGGAGCAGAAGCAATTTGCTTAGCTTTGCATCCTTCCCAAGGTATCATTTCCAATACATCTGTGGGACAAGCTCGTACGCATTGGGTACAACCAATACATGTATCATAAATTTTGACCGAATGTGCCATTGGATCTCCATTAATTAGTAAAAAGTTTTCAATTTGATAAGATCATATATAGCCAAATCTTCTAATATATGCCCAATAAAGATGTCTAATAACGGGATATTATGAATATAAAACAAATAAATAATTGTACTATCAATTATATTTGGAACCGATATGTTCAGGTTCTGTATTTTTTCAATGGGACAAAGATATTTGTATCATTTCGATCCCTCCAGATCACCTCGAATATGGTCCAATCATGACAGGTAATTTTCATAATGAGTTTTATATGGATCAATCATGTTTTTGATCGATCATAATGCTATAGAGATTTCGATATATTCTGGTCATATAAAACAGATACATCTTTTGAGATATACCCATCATCTTTTTGGATAGGAAGAGATATACTAATTACTAATATATAGATCATATATACGATACTCTATCACCATTTCGAAAAATGAAATTGATACGAGTCGATTATATGATACGATGTATTGCCAGAACAGCAGCTGATGAAATAGCTGCTTCGGCGGTTGCAATAGTTATAACAAAAATTGATAGTCCCCCTTTACTCACCGAGTCTATTCTAAGATAATCCGAAAATGCTACTGGATCTGGATCGACTGCATGCAGTATTGGCAAAACATAAGTGCTCTAACCATGTTCCGAATCGTGACCAGATAAATACCAATAAATATTGAACTCGAGTGTATGCTCGAGCATAGATCAACATAGATAAACTCCTTATACCTTTATATTCTCAGATACAAAAGTTCTGTTTTTTCTTTTCCATTATCTAATGATCTTTCCATTATAAGATGAGAAATAGAATTCTATTTCTCATCTACATACCTACCTAATCGGATTGAAATATTTGTATTGCAATGGATCTGGGAATTAAATGAACTGATATATAATTACATTGGTCAATAATAGATTCTGATCGATAATAAAAGATACAAATTCCAGAATAAATACTATAAATTCCCAATGGTTTTTCCCAATATATCTTCCAATTTTCCAATCAACAATGGGTAGATTGATCAGACATACATGTATACTCCACAAGTAATTTTGAAAGAATCTGAAGTGTATTCATCCACGAAATCGTTCTTATGGGGATGGGATCGGGGATATTTCATAGTCTAGGTAAACGATTCATGTGATATAATGATTATGCATTATTCGCATATCTGTAACATAAAGAGATAATATATCATGTCCCTTTCTCCGAAAATATAAGAGAAGGGAGTTTGTTAAAAATATAAGAAGAGAGAGTTTGCACACCGATATCCGCTATGAAAAGCCCAGGCTATAAAAAATGAGAAGCTATAAAATCCAACTCTAGCATAATCACTCTGCTATAGCTAGCCCTTTGATATACATATTTCCCGATCGATCTTTTCGGCGCATTTACCGTTATTACCTCTGCTAACATAGTAGCTAAATAATCCCATTGCGTTACATAGGGAAGATATTGGACAATTGTTTGGTTCTAAACAATTTTATCTATTCTTCCCCCCTATGTAAATAATCTGATAGAGGTTCACAGTCAATAAATACTATCTAGCAATAAGTCGAAGAACACCGTGCATCGATGAATAATGAGGACCCATACTTACCATCAGGGGGTCTTTCTCTGTAGCAAGCATGGTCATATGTCACCCCTCTCCGGGTCGTTTTATAAATGAGAACAAAAGAAATAACGACTAATTGGAATTTGGGATCTCTAAAAATTGAAATTGAAAACTTCGAAATTAACGAGTTTTTAGCCCACGAATACCTAATCGACCAATTAAATCGTCGTAACGAAGTTTATCCCTCTTGGAGAGATAAACCAGAAGTTGCTTACGTTTGCCCAAAATTTTCCACAAACCCCTTTGGGAAGAATAGTCTTTTCCGTGCAATTGCAGATGTTGGGTAAGTCTTAGGACCCGATTGGTTAAAAAAAATACCTGAGATTCAACAGATCCTCTCTGTTTCTCAGGAATCAGAGACGAACTAATAGACAAATTCTTGATCATAAAAAACAAATTTTCCCGGAGTTGAATGGAATTTTTTTTCTCGAGTCAGAAAAAAGAATTAGATCTATTCTTTCATGTTAATGGTCCATATAATAATTCTGATTCGTTCCGACCATTTCTATTGAATAAAAATTGGTCGGATTCTTTCTATCTTCTTGGAGGAACATCTGGTTTTGGACCTATGGCAAAATACGATACGAGATGTAGAATCGTTTCACCTTGATGAAACGAAACGAACAGATTGGTTCAATTTTGGGCATGCATATCCTGAAACTCCATTGAAGAAATCTATTCTTTTCTTTATTTAAGCAAAAAATCTATCAATTGAAAGTTAGGGGATACATACGTATTCTCAACATCGCGGATCGACTCCCATCATTTGTATTGAACCAATATCTATTCATGCAAATAAGATCTTCTAATCGATAGCTAGGCCAAAGAAAACGTTTAATTATTTGTGTTGTATCTGCGCTAAGATTTTGGTCTCTTTCCATGAGTTCTTCATCATTTTGTATGTCTTTTCCATTGGAAAATCCTACATTATCGTTCTCTGGATCAAACCGATTCAGGATTCGAAATTCTCTGCGACGTTTTGGAAGCAAAATATCTTCTAAATTGAGGGAACTCAAAATGTTTTTTCCATCCCCCAGAATTTTACCGCATTGCACAGATCCATCATAAAGATTTCCATCTATCCATTCCCCGCCTCTATTTTTTAACTTCAATGAAATACTTACGATTTTATACATCAGGAATTGGTCATCCAGTATGCTTGATAAACGATATGGTTCGGAGACCACTACTTTTTTATCTCCCCATCTTTCATATCCACTGCTTATCTTTCTCGGAGCATCCTCCCGAATAATATTATCCCCCCGTATTTCATTTTCATTGCTATTCTTCTGAACCTCAATAAGAAGTAACAATAGATTCAGGTTAATATTTCCTTCTTCCATATTGGTCAAAAAATATTGTTCCGAATCTTTAATTCCGGACATAACCCTGTTAATATCCGACAGCTTGTATAAATTTTGTTCTCCTATCGTTTTTACAACTTTGTATTGATAAAAAACTTTACCAGTTTTTCCATCTTCCACTTTACCAGTTTTTCCATCTTCCACTTTACCAGTTTTTCCATCTTCCACTTTACCAGTTTTTCCATCTTCCACTTTACCAGTTTTTCCATCTTCCACTTTACTAGTTTGTTTCTCTTCCACTTTACCAGTTTTTCCATCTTCTACTTTACTAGTTTGTTTCTCTTCCACTTTACCAGTTTGTTTCTCTTCTACTTTACCAGTTTGTTTCTCTTCTACTTTACCAGTTTGTTTCTCTTCCACTTTACCAGTTTTTGTTTCTTCCCGTTCTTCCTCCTCCTCCATCTTTTTCCGGTCTTGTTCTTCTTTTAACAACGATTTTACTGGTATGGGCTTCAATTTAGTGTCATATATATTATGGATTCCCAAAAGTTCTGGGAATAACCAGAATTTTAGATCTAATCCGGATCCTCTCTTCTCGATTTCCGGAGACTCCATTCCGGATCCTCTCTTCTCGATTTCCGGAGACTCCATTCCGGATCCTCTCTTCTCGATTTCCGGAGACTCCATAATCCCAACATTTTCCTTTCGCGTTTCATCAATCTCCTCCTGATTCGTAATAAAATCAGTCTTCTGCCTGTCAATCATTGTTTTATGATCGGAAGTACAAGAACGTATACCATCGTAAATAGCAATAGTAGAGCGAGGATCATTCACGATATTGAAATCGGTACGTTTCCAATCCTCCTCAATAATATAACGAATAACCCTTTCCCTGAAAATTCCTTCACGATCAGTAATATCACTAATAATCTTTTCCCTGAGAATTCCTTCAGGATCGGTCATATCTTGATCATTGAGAATTCCTTCAGGATCGGTCATACCTTGATCATTGAGAATTCCTTCAGGATCGGTCATATCTTGATCATTGAGAATTCCTTCATGATCGGTCATATCTTGATCATTGAGAATTCCTTCAGGATCGGTCATATCTTGATCATTGAGAATTCCTTCATGATCGGTCATATCTTGATCATTGAGAATTCCTTCAGGATCGGTCATATCTTGATCATTGAGAATTCCTTCATGATCGGTCATATCTTGATCATTGAGAATTCCTTCAGGATCGGTCATATCTTGATCATTGAAAATTCCTTCATGATCGGTCATATCTTGATCATTGAGAATTTCTTCGCGATCGGTTATATCTTGATCATTTGGTATATTTTTCAAATTTAAAATATCCAAATCTTTTGTCGAATTGAGATAACTATATGATAAGAGATCATATCTGTAACGTTTGTTTATTTTCCGAAGTAGTCTCAAAGAAGGTTCCATCACAGCTGGAAATATAGAGTCTTTTTGTTGTTCTTTTTGTTGTTCTTTTTGTTGTTCTTTTTGTTGTTCATAGGGACGTTCTTCATAGCACATACATTGCTTACTGACTCTATTTCTCCATTTCCGTGGGTTTATCCTAGACCATAGCTGTGGGGATAAATTGTACCGGTCAAAACATCTCAACCATTGTTTCCAGTCATTCTCCTTCAGATCTTGTGGTTTCTCGTGATCCAATAGTATTTGTACATCTAATAATTCTTTGATCTTCTTTTTGATCAAGGGATATGATGCTTGGGCTCGAGATTCTAATAAATACTTTGAATAGGAACTGTTCATTGTCCTTATCTGCCATATCTTGTGAAATACATATGCTTGGGACATTGAGAAAATGTTTCGATCAGGACGAATTTCAAAATCTTTTATGTTTTTGTTTATCGAATAGTAGTTGGTATTTTTACCTCTATTTATTCTTGAAATATCAATGAATATTCGTCCGTAAATTGTTGCTATATTCCCCGTGGATCGGATCCAAGCGGATCGAATCCAAATTTTTATATTTGACCCGATGAAATGAATAACACTTGGTAAAAGATCTCGGTCCATTCTTTTGAGAAAAAGTTGAATTAATTTCATTGAATATAACTTTTTTCGAATTAATTGGACGCTTTTATTTCGAAATCGACCAGGTATTCGCCGAATCTGAACCAATCGCTTTTTGAATATTGATCCCAACATATTGAAACTCCCCTTATTAATCTCTGAATCCACCAGAGATATTCCGGTTATAGGAGAGCTATTTATGCTCGCGATAGATTCGATCTGCTCCTTCATTGTGGTCGTCCAATCATCTGGATCTTTAACATTAATTGTTCGGGTTCTATATCCAAATTGATCATTAACTTCTGGTGAATCATTTGCACTACCCATAGGGGTAGTCTCACTCAGTACTGGTGAATCATTTGCACTACCCATAGGGGTAGTCTCACTCAGTAATTGATTTTGTATCCGGTCATTCAGTTCGCTCTTGTCTATATATCTAACTCGTGGAACGCGTCCTATTCCTGTAGACCCCATCAATTGTATCTTCAATTTTTTGAAGATAATCAATTCTCTCCTCAATCCTCTTTTCAATTTTTTGAAAATGATCAATCCTCCTTTCAAATTTTGGAAGATCAATTTTTTGAAGATAGGTTGAAAAAATTTGGAAAAAGGTCCTAGCTTTGGATTTGGATCACCATAAGGTACTTCAGTTTCAAATCCAAAGACCGTTAAATAACTCCAACGCAATCTTTTCTCGAATCGGAGTTTAGATCTATGCCAAGGCTTCAAACGAAAAGGAAATAGAAGCTTTATCTGCATACCATTTTTTTTCCATTTGTCTGGGAATTCTGTTTCGGAAAATTCGGTACCATCAGGAGCGCATCTGATATGCACTTCTCTCCTCAGTTCTTCCCAATCTTCGGAAAATTCGGGGACTTGAAATAATAATATACGACCAATATTTTTGGCTATTATGAGTGATGGTAATACTATACGTTTTCTAAGAATTGATTGAGCCACTAATAATAAACCTCTTACATGGTTCAATTCCGTCCACACTGCACATAAGGCCTCAACGATTGTCGAACTGGAGGGGACCGGTGTCGAACTGTAACGGTACTTGACAACTTTCTTTTGTTGTTCCCTCTTTTGTTGTTCCCTCTTTTGTTGTTCTCTCTTTTGTTGTTCCCTAAATTCTCTAACTCTATCAGAATAAGAATCGGACGTGTCGTAATAATCTTTAGGATCATCGGGTATTTCCATTCTTACCAAAAAGAAAAAGGAATGTGCATTCGGTTGTATCCTCTTCCATATCATAATTTTACGTCTTTGAGCACGTATGGATCCTCTGATTAAGCTCCGACGATAATCTGACTCGTCAAAATAACGTTTCATAACTACTTGGCTTTGGCTTTGCCCAAAATTAAAAGTCAGTGTACTTCTGACCTTTCTTGAACGAATCCTACTCGTTGTGGTTAGAGGTGAGGTTAGATCATCATATTCGTCCATCATCAAACCGGAGGACCATCGAGGCACATGTTTCCGAATCTCTCTAATTTGGAGAGGTTCATTTAATAGTATTTCTTTGTAAAGGGTAAGAAAATCTTTCTTTTGTGTTGAATCATCCGTAGATACATTCCCACGAAATTTTCGTAGTATTGTCCACTCGTGTTGCGCCAAAGACTCGAAAAAGAAAATCTGTTCCGAAGTAACCTTCTGTTCCGTAGTAAAAAGATCAATAATCAATTCCCATTTTATGGTACCTGTGGGCGCAACGTTTCTACCGTCGATTTGGCTGTAAATATTTATCAAATAGTTTGTGTAGATTCGTTCATTACATGAAGCAATTTCCGGTACAATATCTATATAGGCTACTCGAAGGGCTATTTCCAACCACAATAAATGTATCGACGAATCATCATCTTTTGCATAGATCTCTTGGATCTGATCAGAAGGCATTTCCAACAAATCTTTTGGATAGATCAGGTTACCAAAAGAAGGATCTATATTCGAAGAATCTATATTAGAAAAATACTCTTCAAAGATCTTACTTGCTTTATTTGGAATTATTCGTTCTGCTAATAGATAAAGCCGTTTCGAAATAGGTTCAACTTTTACTCTTTCCGATGATTTAGTGATCGGAATGAGCGAACGAACAGTATCTGTAGGTAAGGGTTCCCAGGGTAGTCGAAAGCTTTCGTGTTCCAATTCCTGCCAATTATGAGAGATATGGTACCCATGCCCAAATGAATCATTTGGGAATCCCTCTTTACGGTCTTTCATAAATACCTCTATAAAGTCCGAAAGATTTGAAATAATTGAATCGTTCAGCATTCGGGGGGACTCTAATTGGTTTATTGTTCCACGGAATGCCCCATTAAGGAATGGATCATACATTTCAGTAAAAGAATCTCCCTGAGAATTGGAGAATTGAACTCTCATTTCCATAACATTTCCAACAGAAGATCCATTGCTTAAAGCTTTCACTCGATCCGAAAATTCATTCCCTAAATAATCTCTTCTTCTTTTCATGGTATGGATCCATCTATGATAAGGATCCTCAGATGAGCAAGAAGTATCTGAAAGATCTCTATATTTCTCTAGCTTTTCCCCAAGGACCAATACACTGGGTAAAAACGTAAAAGATATTCTTTGTTTTCCATCACTCGAATATGTGCCAAAAAAATATTGAGAGACTTCGGTCCTCACAGGACCTAGTTCAGTAAATGGTCTATTACCAATATATCGTATCGGTCGATAAGCTCTATTATGATCAAAGAACATAATAGGCCATGGTTGCTTGAACCATGATAATTTTTCTTCCTTCAGAAGTCCTTTAAGTTTTTTAATATTTCTAGTCACAGCCACAGAGCTATCATCTTCATCTCTAGCCACAGAGCTATCATCTTCATCTCTAGTCACAGAGCTATCATCTTCATCTCTAGCCACAAAGCTATCATCTTCATCTCTAGCCACAAAGCTATCATCTTCATCTCTAGCCACAAAGCTATCATCTTCATCTCTAGCCACAAAGCTATCATCTTCATCTCTAGCCACAGAGCTATCATCTTCATCTCTAGCCACAGAGCTATCATCTTCATCTCTAGCCACAGAGCTATCATCTCTAGCCACAGAGCTATCATCTCTAGCCACAGAGCTATCATTTTTGTCACCGATTTGATCATTTATCTTTTTAAGAAAAGGTAATGGAGCTCTACCTAAATAGGCTAAACAATAATAAAGAAGAAGTAGACTAAAGGTTCGATGGATATAACGTCTTAATATAGTATAGTCGATAGGTGAATTACGTTCTATACGGACAGATACCAATTTAGTAAAAATGATGAATAGAATATGACCACCCAACCAACCGCAAAAACTACTTATAACAAATGATATATTATCGCTGTAACGAAAAAGAAAGAGGTTCACCAGTCTTGTTAATACAGGATTTGCTAAAAGAATGGGATTAAACAATTGAAGAATTAGACCACCCATAAATATATTTATAATTTTTGGATTGTTGATCGAATTTATGGGGTGCAGAGATTCAGAACTTGAAGGTTCTTTGCTAATTTTATAAAAACGAAAAAACATATATGGTAAGAACATTAAAGTTATTGCGTGAGGTTTCCACAACGCTGCATAGATGGGCGAATAGTACATGGACAAAAAGACTATTAATTGTCCCATAATAGAACCACTTATAGCTATTATACCATAGATAGTTTCTCCCAAAAAGAAAGATCTCAGAGAATAGATTTGAGAGGGACCAAAAGGCAATGTAGTGAGAAATCCATAATATAGCCCAAATAAAATGATCGGACCTGAGACTTCTATCCATGATGATAATGGATTCCATAGTAAACCAAGTACTCTTATCATATCGAATATCATATTTAAACTCCCTCTTGATTGGAATAAAAGAATAAAAAGTAGGATCGGAATAAAAGAATGAAAAGTAGGAATAGAATAACTGGTATCCCCCATATATATGGGAGATACAGATAGGAATAGTTATCATTTTATACATCCATAAATTCGATTTAACAGAATAGATTCCCATATCTAACATATATAAAATCTATTTAGAATAGATATTATAACAGAAAATATCTGTATATGCCATATATTTTCTGTTATTTTATCTAGGAGTACTGGTATAGAACTCGTTGTTCTTTCTGACCACAAAATAGATTCCCATATCTAACATATATAAAATCTATTTAGAATAGATATTATAACAGAAAATATCTGTATATGCCATATATTTTCTGTTATTTTATCTAGGAGTACTGGTATAGAACTCGTTGTTCTTTCTGACCAAGGTGGTCCGATCCAAGTTATCTAAATTTTCGTTACGTCGTAGAGGGCGGGTAACCAATTCAAGTACATCTCTCGCATTGGCAAATCCATGAATCTGGGCAAAAGTAAATTCAACTGACCATTTAGTACCAATTCCTCTTGCCCCTAACGGGTTAGCATGAGCCATTCCGGTGATGGCTAAGTCGGGTTGTAGCTCGCGCATACGTCGTATCTGATTTGAATTGTCTGGTTTTTCGACAATTCGTGGTATTGGTATACACATTCTTATACATGTATCTTGTAAAAGTGCTAATTCAGCAGCCTGATACCGTTTATCCATATATGGAATACCAATTTCATAAACAATCATACCACATCTGATTAAGAATCTTGCTAGAGATATTTCTAGTAGATTATCTCCCATGAAAAAGACAGATTTACCGCGTACCAAATCAAGATAATCCTTTAAACTCTCCCATATCCGTTCCTCTCTTTCCTCCAGACTCTGAGTCTCAATACCAAATACAGGACAAATCTTTTCGATCCAAGCACGCGTTCCGTCCGGACCAATAGGAAAAGGAGCTACGATTAATTCACATTTTTTTCGTCTTATCAAAGTTGTTGCTGTACGACTCAAAAATGGGTTAACGCCACAAACATAAACTCCATCACCCAGTGATGGAAGATCGGCATATCTCTGAGCGGGCAACCAACCTGATACCTTGATGAATTGGCGTCTTAATTCTGTATCAAGTTGAGAGACCAAATTCGAAGGTAAAGACCCAAAAATAACTAAGGGAGGATGATTTGCATATTCCACCAATTTATTTTCCTTAAGAAGAGGAAAAGGGAATAAATTTGTTTTTTTTATAGTTTTTTTTGATTCACCAATGGAGAATTCCTGTTCTGGACAACGATGTGCCATTACAGCTAACACAGTATCTTCTCCCTGAGTAAAAGCATAATCCAGTCCATTGGCTCTTGCCACTAAAATTGGTACTCCAATTTCATATTCCAATTTGGGTGCCATACCTTCCAAATCCATTTTGATTATTTCTGTAGTACAAGTGCCTATCCATATGATTACGCTGGGGTCTCTATCTTTTTTTATCCGAATACAAAGCGTTCTCAATTCCCCATAATCGTTCAAATGGGCCGAGATATCTCCTTCTTCTAATTCTGCCATTGCATAGCGGGGTTCTGCAAAAATCATAACTCCAAGTGCATTTTGCAAAAAATAACCACATGTTTTTGTGCCCACCACCAAAAAGAAACTGTCTTCAATCTTTTGATACAACCAGGATACACAGCTAATGGGACAAAAAGTATGATAATTACCCGTTTCACATTCAAAAGTTAGAGTTTCATCAATTTTGGCCGACATAATAGGGAGGGAAAGAATAAATGGCTGGG